TTCCAAAATCCATTTCGTCGTCCAGTAGCGACAACCGTCTTTTTGATTGGTACTGCAGTCGCTCTTTGGTTGGGTATTGGTGCAACATTACCTATTGATAAATCCCTAACTTTAGGTCTTTTTTAATTTGATTCAATTGTGAAATAACACGACGTGTGTATCTAGGGAATAGTCGCTTGAAAGCGAATTCTCCCTAGATACATCTATTCAATTCTGAATTTCTTTCGAATATATGAATTGTGCTAAAGATTCAAAACCTATTTTCATCTTAATGAAAAAAAAAAGACGAAAAAAAATCCAATAGATTTAAAACTTCTTTTTTGGTAAATCAATTGCGAAATGTTTTTCTAGAATGACCAATATCTGTTTTATATCTTCTAGGCGCAAATGCTCCATTTTCATGAGATCTTCTTGACTGTTATTCAAAAGGTCCAATAATGTATATATATTGGACCTTTTGAGGCAATTATAGACCCTGGGAGAGAATTCTGATTGGTCAATAAAAATCGATTTCAATGCTATTTTTTTTTTTTTCTGAGTTTATCCAATTTATCGTGAAAGGTAAGAGGGGATAAAGGAACCGTGTGTTGATTGTCCTCTAAAGGTAAGTTTTCTTCTTCCTTATGTAAAAAGGGAATAAATAAATCAATCAAATTCCGGCAGGCTTCATGAAGTGCTTCTTTCGGAGTTAAACTCCCATTTGTCCATATTTCGAGAAACAGTATCTCTTGTTTTTCATTCCCATTCCCATAAGAATGAATACTATGATTTGCATTTCGAACAGGCATGAATACAGCATCTATAGGATAACTTCCATCTTGAAAGTTATGTGGCATTTTGATAAGATATCCGCGATTTCTCTCGATTTGTAATCCAATACACAAATCAATTGGTTCTGTCAAGCTAGCTATATGTTGTGTATTATCAACGATTTCTACATAAGGTGGTAAGATGATATCTTGAGCAGTTACATATCCTGGACCTCTGACACAAATAGACGCGTCACAAGTTCCATATAGATTACTTCTCAATACAATTTCTTTGAAATTCATTAAAATTTCATGGACCGATTCTTGAATACCCGCTATGGTAGAATATTCATGTGGGACGTTCTCAGATTTTACACGTGTGATACATGTTCCTTCTATTTCTCCAAGTAAAGCTCTTCGCATCGCAATGCCTATTGTGTCGGCTTGACCTTTCATAAGTGGAGACAGAATAAAGCGTCCATAATAAAGACGTTTACTGTCTTCTCTTGATTCAACACACTTCCACTGTAGTGTCCGAGTAGATACTGTTACTTTCTCTCGAACCATAGTAATATTATTTTATTTGATTGAATCATTTATTTCTTTTGTTTCTCTTGAAATTTCTTCAATGTTCATTTCTACACACGTCTTTTTTTCGGGGGTCTGCAACCATTATGTGGCATAGGGGTTACATCCCGTACGAAAGTTAATAGTATACCACTTCTACGAATAGCTCGTAATGCTGCGTCTCTTCCGAGACCGGGACCTTTTATCATGACTTCTGCTCGTTGCATACCTTGATCTACTACTGTACGAATAGCATTTGCTGCTGCAGTTTGAGCGGCAAAGGGTGTCCCTCTTCTCGTACCCTTGAATCCACAAGTACCCGCCGAGGACCAAGAAACCACCCGACCCCGTACATCTGTAACCGTGACAATGGTATTATTGAAACTTGCTTGAACATGAATAACTCCCTTTGGTATTCTACGTGCATTCTTACGTGAATCAATACGTCCATTTTTACGTGAACCAATTCTCGGTATAGCTTTTGCCATATTTTATCATCTCATAAATATGAGTCAGAGATATATGGATATATCCATTTCATGTCAAAACAGATTCCTTATTTGTACATCGAGTCCTTTAGTGAGTCTGATTATCCTTGTCTTTGTTTATGTCTCGAGTTGGAACAAATTACTATAATGCGTCCCCGCCTACGGATTAGGCGACATTTTTCACAAATTTTACGAACAGAAGCTCTTATTTTCATATTTGTCATTCCTTATCTTAATTCTGAATCTACTTATTGGAAGAAAATAAGTTTCTTGAAATTTTTCATCTCGAATCATATTGAATAAAAACAAAACCACCTAATCCTTCCAATCCTTGTTGCGGAGTCGATAAATTATACGTCCTCTGGTTGAATCATAACGACTTACTTCAATTTTGACTCTATCTCCTGGCAGTATCCGTATAAAACTGCGCCGGATCTTTCCTGAAACATAACCCAGAATCAGATCCTCATTATCTAACCGAACCCGGAACATACCATTGGGAAGCGATTCAGTAATTAAACCTTCATGAATCCATTTTTGTTCTTTCATTCCAGGTAAAGCCTCCTTGAAGTATCAACTAATGGAGGAGGAACGATATTAGACAACTCGTCCCTTTTCTTTTTTTTAGAAATAGGAAGAAGTTTCGGATCCAATTTGGATATTAAAAGGATTACCATATATAACACAAAATTTCTCCGCCGATTCCTTCGAGTCGAGCCTCTCGGTCTGTCATTATACCTCGAGAAGTAGAAAGAATTACAATCCCCATCCCACCTAAAATTCTAGGAATTCGTTGAGAGTTAGAATAGATTCGTAGACCGGGTCGACTGATCCGTTTTAAATTTAAAAAATTTCTATAGGGTCTTTTCCTATTCCTTCTATGCCGCAGGTTTAAAACCAAAAAAGATTTGTTTTTTTCTCGATGTTTTCTAACGTTTTCAATAAAACCTTCTCGGAAAAGTATTTTAACAATATTTTCGGTAATATTAGTAGATGCGATGCGAACCACTCTTTTTCTATCCATATCAGCATTTCGTATAGAGGTTATTATCTCAGCAATAGTGTCCCTACCCATGGTGAACGAAAATTATGGGTGCCCCAAAATTTGATATAATCAACATGTTTTTCTTTTTTTTTTTTTTTTTTACTTATTTGTTTTATGAATATGAATTATTAAAGGTATATGCGTGAGACACAATCTACTAATTAATCTAGTTCTTAATCTATTTCTTTCAAATACCCCACTATAAACATATCAGTGATCTCATTTTATAATACCTCGGGAGCTAATGAAACTATTTTAGTAAAATGGAATTGTCTCAATTCCCGGGGGATCGCACCAAAAATTCGAGTTCCTTTTGGATTTCCTTCTTGATCAATCACAACTGCAGCATTGTCATCATATCGTATTATCATACCGCTGTCACGTTTAAGTTCTTTACAGGTACGAACAATTACAGCTCTGACTACTTCTGATTTTTCTAGGGGCATATTTGGTACTGCTTCTTTGATCACAGCAACAATAACGTCACCAATATGAGCATATCGACGATTGCTAGCTCCTATGATTCGAATACACATCAATTCTCGAGCCCCGCTGTTATCTGCTACATTTAAATGGGTCTGAGGTTGAATCATATCAATTTTTTAGTCTATTCTTCCAATGCAAAGGATGAAGAAAAAAAAGGAATATTTTTTGTCCAAAAAAAGAAACTTTCATCCCCAAGATTCATTTCTGTTGGTTCTACATTTTTATCCCGAAATAATGAATTGAGTTCGTATAGGCATTTTGGATGCTGCTATTGAAATAGCCCTTCTAGCTATATTTTCGGTTACTCCACCCATTTCGTATAGTATTCGACCTGGTTTAACAACAGCTACCCAATATTCAGGGGATCCCTTTCCCGAACCCATACGTGTTTCAGCGGGTCTTACTGTAACCGGTTTGTCTGGAAATATACGGACCCAGATTTTTCCACCACGGCGTGCATTTCGTGTCATTGCTCGTCGACCTGCTTCGATTTGTCTAGATGTGATCCAAGCAGGTTCAAGTGCCTGAAGAGCATATTTACCGAAACAAATATGATTACCTCGATAAGATATTCCCTTCATTCTTCCTCTATGTTGTTTACGGAATCTAGTTCTTTTGGGGTTATAGTTGATGGTTGTTTCACAATTCCATCTCTACTACAGAACCGGACGTGAGAGTTTCTTCTCATCCAGCTCCTCACGAATAAAAGGATTAAAAACATTTAATTGAAATGATTAACATTTTTGTAAAAAATAGTTTTTTTTTAGAACGTTCTAAAAAATCTTTATTTTGTTTTGTCCTTTATCCAAGTTTAGCAACTAAAAAAAAAAAAAAAAGTTTTCGCGGGCGAATATTTACTCTTTCAATCTCTATTTTATTTGTAGGGCTCGTTCGTGACTTCTCCCAATAGATGAATTAATCTCCGGTTCATTTCGCCATCCCGACTAGTGAATCATTAAGATTCATTTTTTCAATAAAATCTTTTGCATTCACAGGTTCCATCGTTCCCATCGCTTCGTACTTAATGGTTAGGTCCGAATTCTACAATGGAGCTCATAATCCAATTTATTCCTGAGTCAATCTTCTTAGTCTTTATTGGCTCCAAGCTCTTTATTTTTTTCTTGATTCATTTAATATTTAATTATGGATGAATCAATTAGTATTGATGCTTTATTACACTGTCTTTTATGAGATGACTCGTAGACCTTACATATTGGAATTCTATATCATTGATATTCTTTTTCTCTCTTTCTCTCATCCTTCCATTTATCCACACCTTTACTTCTTTCATTTTGTTTTACAACTTCTAATTAAAGTTTATGCAAAAAAAATTTCAGTTGCTACAAAGATATGACTGATTTATCATATCTTGACTGATTCTTTAGATCCAGATAATACGAAGTGATGAGTTGGTTATTAGTTCATACTATGGGGCTGGTCCTTTTTTAATCCTAACCCTAAAAAACCAACGAGTCACACACTAAGCATAGCAATTATATCAAATGGTCAATTGAATTTTTATTCAACCCTATAGAATTAAGAATTAGAATTGCTCATTTTGATTCACCAGAAAAAGAATGAACGAGTTTCTCTTTTTTTGTTCTATCAATGGATAGAAGGGAAAGACAAGTAAAGGTTTCTTATTCTTCGTCTATAAATATCCAA